TCTTCATAGCGTTATCTATTAGAAATGCATTGTCCACCATTTTACTCCGTACCACTGAATAATTTAGTCGCACACTTGAAAGATAGCCTAAAAAGTCGAGAGAATGCTTGGATAATTGGTTTATATAGATCCTTTCCGGTTGAGACCCCGCAAAAAAATGACATTGACATAAATTAACAAGATAAAATTTCCATTTATTCATCAGAAATGGCATATCTTTTGAAGCCAGAATGAATTTTCCTTGATATCTAACATAATGTGTGCAAGGATCCTTCAACAACCAAAAGATAACCTGAAAATAATTAGGAAAGACTTCTGCAAGATGTTCTATTTTTCCATAGAAATGGATTCGCTCAAGAAGGACCCGAGAGGATGTTGACCGTAAATGAGAATCTTGTTTACGTAGAAAAAGAAAGATAGATTCGTATTCCGATACATAACAATTATATAGGAACAAGAAAAATCTTGGATTACTTTGTGAAAAAATAGAAATGGATTTCTTTGGAGTAAGAAGACTATTCCAATTCCAATACTCATGGAGAACAAATCGTAATAAATGCAAAGAAGAAACATCTTTCACCCAGCATCGAACGATTTGAACCAGGATTTCCAGATGGATCGGATAGGGTATTAGTACATCTAATACATAATTTAAATGTGAAAATTTGTCCTCTAAAAAAGGAAATATTGAATGAATTGATCGTAAATTATGAGATTTTACTATTTCTGACCTTTCTAAAGAAGATGCGAATTGTAGGGAAAATGGAATTTCCACAATGACTGAGAAACCCTCTGATATCATTTGATAATATAAATTCTTGTTGCATTTAAAAAATAGATTTTGGTTAAAATAATTAGTGGAAATAATCAAATGATTTTGTTGATCCATTCGAGTAATTAAACGTTTTACAATTAGTAAACTAGATTTATTTTCATAACTGACATTTTGCAACAAAATAGATCTATTTAAACCATAATCATGGGAAAGCACATAACTATACTCCCGAAAGATAAGTGGGTATAGGAAGTCATGCTGCCTAGATGGATCTAGTTCTAAATATCTTTGGAATTTTTCCATTTGAAATTCAATTTGAACCGAAGGTAAAAGGTAGGGTTTTTGATATTATCAAATGATACATAGTGCGATACAGTCAAAGCAATAGTATTTTATAGTAAGAAAAGACTAAATACCATGGCAAGAGATAAACTCATCAACGGACTCTCTATCCTATCCTTTTCCATCTAATTGGTTTAGGTTGCTAAGAAGATGACTAAAAATCCTTTATTTTGTCAAGCCAATCGCTCTTTTGATTTTGGAACCAATCTCTTTATCAATATACTGCTTCTTATACACCTTCATCTCCACCCACTAATGGTGAATAGCTAATAGTTAGGACTCATAAAAAAAAGGATAATCCACTCAGGGAAAAAACCTTTCCCACATCAGGCACTAATGTATTTTTAACGTCTAATTAGAGTGGGAAATCATTCCAATTAAGATCCAATTAAGAACACAAGCTCGTTGCTTTTTTTTCCCTATACCTATAATTGGAGCCATAGTGCTCTATCCATTTATTCACTTGACCAACCTTTGAATGCATTTTGTTCTGCGCCAAGAATTCAAGAAAAAGTTTTGACCAAGTCGATAAGAAAAAAATTCCTGGACTTCTTCATTGATACGACATGCTGTTTTTTCCATTCATTCCTTTTTGGATCAGTCGCGATCTTCCCAACTCTACAGATAGTGTGGACGAATCCATTTTTTCATATAAATGTGTAAAAGATGCTAGTCGCACTTAAAAGCCGAGTACTCTACCGTTGAGTTAGCAACCCCCCCCTCCTCAAAAAACATAAAAATAATCAGGATGTGTAGATACAATCGGAATCCCAATAAAAATACAAAAAGAAATTGAATTGCATGGCACAATCCAAATATTAAATATTAAACTAGCAAGAAAATGAAATATAAAAATTTCGAATTGATTCTGAACATAAAAATGAATGGCTCAGATGCAAATACACGAAATTATTAAATAACAATATGTATAAAATCTAAATTGATAGGTCATTTCTTGTCACGTATGTTACCTATTGAATAAAGTACAAAAACTATATCTATAGAAGGTAGAAAGATCCATTTACCCACACACAATGAATTATATTTGTTTGATACCCTGCTGTCAATATGAGTGTGAATGTTGAAAAAGAATACACTTGAACAGAATACAATGAAGAAAGCAAAAAAAAAATGAGAAATTCTTAATAATTCAAAAAATAAAGAAAATTTTTGAAATCAAATTTAAATAATAATAAAATATAGATAAGATTAGAGAATTAAGATATATAATTAACAAACACAAGCCTAAGACTTGTGTTTGTTGGACTTGTGTTAAATGAAACAAGGGTAGACCAAGTTATATATAAATCATCCAACCCCCTTTTTTTGTATTGCATTGATTGAAGTTGCTTTGATTAAGACAGAATTGCGTAAAAACCCCGATTTCTTTGAAATGTCCTGAACAGTTTCTGTAGGTTGAGCACCCTTTTCAAGGAAATATAGAATGTCAGGAAAATTTAAATAGGTCTTATTTTTTATTGGATCATAAAAACCAACCTTTCGAAGAGGTTTTCCTTCTCTTCGCGATCGAACATCAATTGCAACGATTCGATAAATAGTTCGTTGCTTTCGACCACACCGTCTCAAGCGAAGTTTGAGCATATTCCTCCTTTAGTTTTCATTCATTTTAATATGTAATTAATTCCGTTATGGAATCATGAATAGTTGTTGGTTAAGATGATACTATCTATATCCAATCCATTTTTTTGAGTAATCCAGATTTTTGACTTCTATATCTATAATATATATGAATTCTTTTTTGTTTACATATGTAATTATATTAGTAATTAGATGAAAAGAGATAAGAGGATTGAAATAGAGCTTTTCCATTTCCAATTGATCGCTATCTACTTCTCCGAGTAAGCATATAGGGATAGGGGGTTCTAAATCAAAGAATAAGGCAAAGAAAAAGCATACTATTTTACTGGATGCTAGATTCTCTTTATTGTATAGGTACAAAACAACGCAAAAGAAGTCCAGATTAAGCCACTCTTCCCATTTTTGACCCTAACCTAGTAAATTAATCGACTTAATCCTCTTGCTTAATCACCTTGATTGAGTTCAATTAGTACTCTTAGTATTCTAATTCAATTCATAAATACAAAAATAGTTTATAAGTGGACTGCATCATTATCATTTAATGGATCGGGAATCGGGGGCACTTTAAGATTTCGATTTAGAGTCCATGATTGAAAACACAAATAGATGTGGGCGTAAGCTTTTTTTTTTTTTTTTAAACGAACAGAAATATTAATTATCAAGGAGATGGGCATGGGATGAAAAGGATGAAAAGCGCATCCGGTTTTTTTATGACTTCAAAAAGACTTTTATCTATGTTCTCATCTTTATCGGATCAAAAATAGATTCAATTGCATCAATATATATTTGATTTGAACTCAATCCAATTTATGCAAAATATGATTCAAAGAAGAATCACTTGAAATAATTCAAAAATGAAGAAGAATCACATCTATTAGAATTTTAAAGATAAAATGGATTAGAATCTTAAATTAAAAAGAAAGTTGTTCAAAAAGACAATCCTTTTTTATTCTCATATACTAAAAATAAAGATTCTATATACCGAGAATACCTATTCTCATAGAAATTATGGGTATGCTCTGGGACGGAAGGATTCGAACCTCCGAATAGCGGGACCAAAACCCGTTGCCTTACCACTTGGCCACGCCCCATATTCTATTTCTATTCGTTACTAAATAAACACTAATATTAGTATTGGTTGTTCGTCAATTCCAGTCAAAAGATCTCTGAACTAGATTGTTCATAAGATTTTGATACATGTAGATATAGAATTAAACTGAATTTATTGATCATAATATATAATTCAATTAAGATATTGGATGAAAGTACGATTTCTTCTATTCTTTCTTTTTTTTATTTGCGAATTGAATGAAGGTTTTTTTATTGGTCTACCCTACTTTAAAATTAAAAATGTTTAATATCTTATTCATTTTAAAATGAATAAGATATTCAAAACTCAATAAAAAAAAAGATACAATTATCTTTCTATTTTTAAGACAAAAAAATTTGTTATGCTTAATATCTTTAGTTTGATCTGGATCTGTTTTAATTCTATCCTTTATTCAAGCAGTTTTCTCTTCGCTAAATTGCCTGAGGCCTACGCTTTTTTGAAGCCAATCGTAGATGTTATGCCAGTCATCCCTGTCCTCTTTCTTCTCTTAGCCTTTGTTTGGCAAGCTGCTGTCAGTTTTCGATAAGATCTTAAATACTGTTCTAACCTTCCAAAATTCATGATTTAGTCACGAAAAAAAAATTCTAACAATTGATAAGATCAGATAAGTCGTAACAGTATGAATCCTCAAGTCAACGATCGAGATTCCTGTATAGCCACGATAAATCTGTATCCACAGATTTCCGCATTCTGCTTTCCATTAGTCTATATATTATTAGAATACTTTATCATATATACGAGAATATTCTACTTAGAGTCCCCTATAATATCTAATTGTTGGTATGAAATAAATTGATAATGAAGGACTCGACCCAATTTTACAAATGCATTTCTGAAATGGAATCTTTTTTCTATTTCTATAAAGCACTTGATTTCTTGGTGTCAAAATAGAATATGTGTTCTAAAAATAGAGAATCTATTCTCTTTCCCCCCCCCCCAAAAAAAAAAAAGAATCTTGGAGATTGTGTAATGCTTACTCTCAAACTTTTTGTTTACACGGTAGTCATATTCTTTGTTTCACTCTTCATCTTCGGATTCCTATCTAACGATCCAGGACGAAATCCCGGACGCGAAGAATAAAAAAATGGCTTTTTTGCTTTATTTTGAAATGTTCTTAGGATTTTATCTATTTCACACCCTTAACTCTAAAAATGAAAAAAAAAATTAGAATACTTAATAATATATATATGAAAAAATAAAAAACAAAAACCAAGAGGGTTTGACAAATTCTAAAGAGAATTAAAATATCAAGACCAAGCCATCAACGTAACAGAAACGGAAAGAGAGGGATTCGAACCCTCGGTACGAAGAACTCGTACAACGAATTAGCAATCCGACGCTTTAGTCCACTCAGCCATCTTTCCGAATTACAATGAATTGAATTCATTTCAGTATCGAATTAATAAAGAATTAATCAAACTAATTACTAAACGAAAATTCAATAATTAATATTAACTATAAAAAATAGTTATATTATAGATATAAAATATAAAAATATGTAAGAAAATTTTATCAAATATCTAACTTTTATCTAAATGGAATTGCCGATAAAAGTTAGATAAAGTAAGTGCTCAAAAAAGAGATCTACAACCCAATATTCCAATCAATACAGACTCAATATACAATCTATCTATCTAGATATATTATATAGACCCTATTTTTTTTTGTATATAGACTAGACAAAAAAATACAATATATACTAATAATAAAAAAAAAAAAGAACAATAAATAGCTTTTCGTATGAAATCCCTCCTCTGATTTCGACGGCCTGGCCCCGGTCGGTACCTAGTCGGGCCTTTTTTGTTATTGAAAGAAGAAATAAAAATCAGAAAGAGGACTCTTTCCAAGATATAGAATCATAGTCTCGTTTCTTATTTTCTTTTTTTTTTTTTACTTATTTTACTTTTTACTGGACACAAAAAAAGCTAAAAGGACTGTGGTTTCTTCAACAATACATTCTTATGTTATAAATTCATTAGTTTTGGCCAGCAGCATCAGTCAACAAAAACCCCTCTCGAAAAAGAAAGCACTTTTTTAGTTTTTTGAGTTATTTAAATGAGTCTTCTTTTCCTAAGCTCATTATGTGTACTGACAAAAAAATATATCAATACTCTCATTTTCATGATTCGTTTTTAATCCTATATTGATTACGACCACTTACTTTGCTGGACAAAAGACCCTTTCTATAAGATAATGGCATCATAGCGGGTATAGTTTAGTGGTAAAAGTGTGATTCGTTCTAGTAATCCCCTTAATAGTTAAGGGGTCCCTTGGTTGGATTCATATTCCGATCAAAAACTTTATTTCTTAAAAGGATTTAATCCTTCCCCTTTCAATAAAAGATTCGAAGAAGAATATACATTCTCGTGATTTGTATCCAAGAATCAACTATAACTTCATAAACATAAATTGGATTATGAAATTACGAAACATAATTTTTGAATTGGATGAATATATTCAATTGAATGAGTATGAGTAAAGGATCCATGGATAAACATAGAAAAGTTTCTTTCTAATCGTAACTAAATCTTCTATTTTTTTTTGTCGAGAAAAGATGGAAGCGAAATAGCTATTAAAAGGTGACTTTAGTTTACTAAAGACATCCATTTTTTTTTGAGTATTATTAGCCCGGCGGAAACAAAAGACTTTTCCTAAGGATTCTTTCAAAGAGAAATAGAGAACGAAGTAACTAGAAAAATTGTTCAAATTCCCCTCTTCTAGAGGGATCATCTAGAAAGCACATTCTTTTGAATGCAGTAAGAGAGAAAGCTGACATAGATATTATGGGTCCAAGTTAAAGAAGTTCAATTTCCTTTGTATTTTCTATTAAATTGTTATTAATAACAAGTTGATTCTTTTTTTTTTTGTTCACGTCTTATATCCGAGAATTTCTCGATAGCCCATAAAGGAGCCGAATGAAACAAAAGTTTCATGTTTGGTTTTGAATTAGAGACGTTAAGATGAATCAACGCCGACTATAACCCCTAGCCTTCCAAGCTAACGATGCGGGTTCGATTCCCGCTACCCGCTCTATATATTATTTATATTATAGACTCTATAAATGGAGTCGATATAGGATCCTTTTGGATCGAATAGAATAAAAACAGATAACAGATAGAATAAAGCAAAATAAGAAGAATTCACTTAACAGATAGAATAAAGCAAAATAAGAAGAATTCACTTATTATTTGTAATAAAATTCCATTAAAATAAAATATAAAAAAAGTAAGATCCTATATTTTATTACTAAAACGAATTACATTCTTATTCTTTTCTATTCTTATATTTATTCTATATTTCGTTTTAATTTTGAAGAATTAATCCATCATTGAATTAAATAGGCAATTCTAAAAATTATCTCGCATAAATTCAATTCAAAGTCAAAATGAGCAAAAAATTTGGAATGAAAGGCGTCCATTGTCTAATGGATAGGACAGAGGTCTTCTAAACCTTTGGTATAGGTTCAAATCCTATTGGACGCATGGACGCAATTTATTTCCATATGTTTGTTATTCTATTTTTATCTATGTCAAGAAAGTTAAACGGTTCAGGTTTAAATAAGAGACACTTAGACTATAGCTTTTTTATGGTATCTAATAATTTATATCTTTAATTCGATTAATTAATTCTATTCAAATTCTTTTCTTTTATTCGACTTTTTTTTATATGATAG